ATGCTTTACGCAAGGAAATGTCACAATTTTTTTTTTCTACGTGTACAAGTGATGGGAAACAAATAATATCCTTTACATATCCGCCCAGTTTATCGACTTTTTCGGAAATGCTAGAACAAAGAATTTCTTTGTACATAATAGAAAAACTATATGATGAAGATATTTATCATTCTTGGATAAATACTAATGAAAAAAAAAAGTTCAATTTAAACAATGAATTGAAAAGACGAATACAAATTCTAGAAAAAAATGAGGGATCCTCTAGTCTGGATATTCTTGAAAAAAGAACCCTATTATGTGATGATGAAAAAAAAGAAAAATGCTTGCCAAAAACATATGATCCTTTTTTCAACGGATCATATCGAGGAACGAGAAAAGAATTAGATTCACGTAAAATCATTAATACTTATACAGATACAAAAGATTTATTAGAATTTTTTTTTATAAATAAGATTCATGATCTATTTCTTAATGATTCCGTAGAATCCCACTGTAAATCCTTTTTGAATTCTACAGAAGAAAAAGGAATTGATTCAGAAAGTCAAGCAAAATATTTGAAATTTGTATTTGATGTAATTACAACACATACAAAAGATCAAAAAACAATGAAAAAGAAATCTATTGGAATTAGAATAGAAAAAGTTAGTAAAAAGGTTTCTCGATGGTCATACAAATTAACCGAGAATTTGATAGCTGAGGAAGAAGAAAATGAAGAAGAATTGGAGGAAGACGATCATGAGATTTCTTCAAGAAAAGCAAAACGTGTCATAGTTTATAACGATAATGATCCTAAAATGAATAACAATGATAAAAATAATGATCAAACAGAAGAGGTGTCTTTGATACGTTACTCACAACAATCGGATTTTCGTCGTAATCTAATCAAAGGATCCATGCGCGCTCAAAGACGTAAAACAGTTATTTGGAACCTCTTTCAAGTAAATGTACATTCCCCACTTTTTTTGGATCGTCTAGACAAAACATCTTTTTTTGCGTCTTTTGATATCAACGAAATGAACAATCTCATTTTTAGTAATTGGATGGGCAGAGAACAAGAATCAGAATTAAAAATAGGAAATTTTGAAAATAAAGATACAAAAGAAGAAAAAGAGAATGAAAAAGAAAAATATAAAAAGGAACAGATAGAAATATCTGAAGCTTGGGATACCTTTATAGTTACTCAAGTAATAAGAAGTTTGATGTTAGTAACCCAATCTTTTCTTAGAAAATACATTATATTGCCCTCATTAATAATAGCCAAAAATATTTTACGTATTTTTTTATTACAAATTCCCGAGTGGGACGAGGATTTTAAGGAATGGAATAGAGAAATCCATATTAAATGCACCTATAATGGTGTTCAATTATCAGAAACAGAATTTCCTCGAGATTGGTTAATAGATGGTATTCAGATAAAGATTCTATATCCTTTCTGTCTAAAACCTTGGAGAAAATATAAGGCAGAATCTCATGATAAGGATATAATGAAAAAAAAAGATAAAAAAATGAATTTTTGTTTTTTAACAGTTTGGGGAATGGAAGCGGAACTTCCCTTTGGTTCTCCCCGAAAACGACCTTCTTTTTTTGAACCTATTTATAAAGAAATAAATAATAAAAAAAAAAAGATGAAAAATAAATTTTTACAAGTTCTAAAATCTTTAAATAAAGAAAGAAAATCCTTTAAAAAAATTAGAAAAGAAAAAACAAAAGGTGTCATCAAAATAGTTCAAGTTATCGAATTAATAAGGAAAAAACTGGAGAAAGTAAATCCAATTTTCTTCTTTAAATTGAGGAAAGAAAAAACATATGAACCGAACGAAAACAAAAAAGATTTAAAAAAAAAGAATAATATTTTTGGCGAATCGTTCGATTTAGAACGGACGATTGATTGGTTAAATTATTCACTGATAGAAAAAAGAATGAAAGATCTTTCTGATAAGACAATAAAAATAAGAAATCAAATTGAACAAACCGCAAAAGACAAGAAAAAAAAAAAAATAATTATGAATTATGATAATAAAGGATCGGGATCACAGAAACATATTTTGAAAATAAAAAAAAAGAAAAAGATCCGATTAATGCGTAAATCATACTACTTGATCCAATCATTCATTGAAAAAATATACATAGATATTTTTCTATGTACCATTACCATTTCTAAGATCAATGCACAATTTTTCTTTGAATCAACAAAAAAAATCTTTAATAAATCCATTTACAACAATGAAATAAATCAAGAAAAAGAAGGAATTGATGAAATCAATCAAAATACAATGAATTTTATTTTGACTATAAAAAAATTGTTTTCAAATACTGAAAATACTAAGAATAGCAATCAAGATTCCAATACTTATTGGAACTTATCTTCCCTGTCCCAAGCATATGTTTTTTACAAAATATCACAAAACCAATTACTTAATAAGTATCAATTGAGACCTGTACTTCAATATCAAGGGAGCTATCCTTTTTTTAAAGAGAATTTCAAAAGCTATTGTATGATACATGGAATATTTAATTCTAAATCAATACATAATAAAATTAATACGTATGTAATAAACGAATGGAAAAACTGGTTAAAAGGTCATTATCAATATGATTTATCTAAAAAAAAAATGTCTCGATTAGTACCTAAAGAATGGCGAAATAGAATCAATAAACATCGTATGATTCAAAACAAGGAATCAAACCAATTGGATTTATATAAAAAATACCAATTCATTTATTCCATGAATAAAAATGATTATGTAGCGAATTCATTTATGAGTCAAAAAGACAAATGGAAAAAATATTACAGATATGATCTTTTATCATATAAATACATAAGTCTTCCTAATTTATACATTTCTGGATCAACGTTAGAAATAAACGGGGACCAAAAAATTCTATATCATTTCAATATATTAAAACCTGAATCCTTTTATGTATTGGTAAGTATACCTAGTAATGATTATCTAGGAAAAGAATATCTTATTGATAGGAATACAAATTTGGATAGAAAATATTTTGATTGTAGAATTATTCATCTTTTTTTTATCAATAATATTGATATTGATATCTGGACCAATGAGCATATTGGCATCAATATTCATAAAAATACTAAGACTGAAATTAAGAATTTAAAAAAAATGGAAAAAAAAGATCTTTTTTTTCCTACAATTCATCAAGATATAAAACCATACAATCAAAAAAGAAACTTTTTTGATTGGATGGGAATGAATAAAGAAAGGTTATATGATACTACATCAAATCATTATCATTATACTATATCCAATATAGAAACTTGGTTCTTCCCAGAATTTGTGCTACTTTTTGATGTATATAAAATTAGACCTTGGATCATACCAATCAAATCACTCTTTTTTCATTTTTATAGAAATGAAAAAAGTAAAAACATTAACGTAAATCTAAAGAAATCATCTAATAAAAAAAAAGATATTGAATTAGTCAATTCCAAGAAGGAAGAAAAAGAACAACAGGTTAAAGGAAATCTTGTATCGAATTTACTAAAAGCAAAACAATATAAGAGCAAGAATGAAAAGGAACTAGATTTATTTTTAAAAAAATATTTTCTTTTTCAACTAAGATGGGCCGATCCCTTGAGTAAAAAAATAATGAAAAATATCAGGATATATTGTCTCCTACTTAGATTGATAAATCCAAAGGGAATTGCTATATCTTCGGTTCAAAGAGGTGAAATAAATCTCGATGAAATGCTGATTCAAAAGGAACTAGTTCTTGCAGAATTGATAAGAAAGGGAATATTTATTATTGAACCAATTTGTCTATCTATACGAAAGGAAGGAAAATCTATTATATATCAAACTATTGATATTTCATTGGTCAATAATAAGAAGCACCAAACAAATAAAAAAATATATATATATATTGAGAAAGCAGGGTTTGAAAAATCCATTGCACAACACAGCAACATATTTTTGAGTGGAGAGAAAAATCATTATGATTTACTTGTTCCTGAAAATATTCTATCTCCCATACGTCGTAGAGAATTTCGAATTCGAATTTGTTTCAATTTCCAGAATTTTAATGTTGTGGATAGAAATCCAAGATTTTTCAATGAAAACAAAATAAGAAACTGTGGACAATTTTTGAATGAGGACAAACATATTAATACAGATAGAAAAAATTTCATTAAATTCAAATTGTTTCTTTGGCCCTATTATCGATTAGAAGATGTAGCTTGTATGAATCGCTATTGGTTTGATACCAATAACAGCAGTCGTTTCAGTATGTCAAGAATACATATGTATTCACAATTAAGAATGAATTCAATTCCAAAATGAAAAAAAAAAAGCAGAGTAGTCTATGAATGAGATACAATTTTGATGCATACTAGATGAAAATAACTGGCATAATCAATATTATTATTTTTCCTGATAGGTAAAATTAACAGAAAAGAAAGATAGAAATTTTAAATTATGGTAAAAAATTTATTAATCTCAGTTATTACACAAGAAGAAAAAGAAGAAAATAGCGGGTCTGTTGAATTTCAAGTATTCCATTTCACCAGTAAGATACGGAGACTTACTTCACATTTAGAATTGCACAAAAAAGATTTTTTATCGCAAAGGGGTCTACGAAAAATTCTGGGAAAACGTCAACGATTATTAACTTATTTGTCAAAGAAAAAGAAAGTGCGTTATAAGAAATTAATGGATCAGTTAGATATTCGGGAACCAAAAACTAGTTAATTAAATTTGAATTTCTTATTATTATCCTTGTACTTTTTTTATTTTTTAATTATTTTTTTATTAGTTCAGTTATTTTTTTTTTTTAGATTTTTCATTTTAAAAAATTCATTAAATAATGAATTAAGGAAAAATATGACTGTACCGGCTACAAGAAAAAATTTCATAATAGTCAATATGGGTCCTCACCACCCATCAATGCATGGTGTTCTTCGGCTGATCGTTACTCTGGATGGTGAAGATGTTATTGACTGTGAACCTATATTGGGATATTTACACAGAGGGATGGAAAAAATAGCGGAGAACCGAACAATTATACAATATTTGCCTTATGTAACACGTTGGGATTATTTAGCTACTATGTTCACAGAAGCAATAACAGTAAATGCACCAGAACGATTGGAAAGTGTTCAAGTGCCTAAAAGGGCCAGTTATATCAGAGTTATTATGCTAGAGCTGAGCCGTATAGCCTCCCATTTGTTATGGCTCGGCCCTTTTATGGCCGATATCGGTGCACAGACTCCCTTTTTCTATATTTTAAGAGAGAGAGAATTAATATATGATTTATTTGAAGCCGCCACAGGTATGCGGATGATGCATAATTATTTCCGCATCGGAGGAGTAGCTGCGGATTTACCTTATGGTTGGATAGATAAATGTTTTGATTTCTGTGATTATTTTTTAAAAGAAGTTGTTGAGTATCAAAAACTCATTACGCGAAATCCCATTTTTTTGGAACGAGTTGAAGGAGTGGGCATTATTGGTGGAGAGGAGACAATAAATTGGGGTTTATCAGGACCGATGTTACGAGCTTCTGGAATCCAATGGGATCTTCGTAAAGTTGATCGTTATGAGTGTTACAATAAATTTGATTGGGAAGTCAAATGGCAAAAAGAAGGCGATACATTAGCTCGTTATTTAGTAAGAATTGGTGAAATGCAAGAATCTATAAAAATAATTCAACAGGCTCTAGAAGGAATTCCTGGAGGACCTTATGAGAATTTAGAAAACCGGCGTTTTAATAGGACAAAGAATTCCGAATGGGATAATTTTGAATATAGATTTATTACTAAAAAACTTTCACCCAATTTTGAATTGTTAAAACAAGAACTTTATGTAAGGGTAGAGGCCCCAAAAGGAGAATTAGGAATTTATTTAATAGGAGATAGTAGTGTTTTCCCCTGGAGATGGAAAATTCGTCCACCCGGTTTCATCAATTTGCAAATTCTTCCCCAGCTAGTTAAAAGAATGAAATTGGCTGATATCATGACGATACTAGGTAGTATAGATATCATTATGGGAGAAGTTGATCGTTGAAATGATAATTTATACGACAGAAGTACAAACTATTAATTCTTTTTATAGATTAGAATCTTTAAAAGAAGTCTATGAACTCATATGGATTTTTGTCCCCATTTTAACCCTTGTCTTAGGAATAACAATGGGGGTATTAGTCATTGTGTGGTTAGAAAGAAAAATATCTGCAGCAATACAACAACGTATTGGACCTGAATATGCCGGCCCTTTAGGAATTCTTCAAGCTTTAGCGGATGGGACCAAACTACTTTTGAAGGAGGATCTTCTTCCATCTAGAGGTAATATTCGTTTATTTAGGGTCGGACCTTCCATAGGGTTTATATCAATTTTACTAAGTTATTTAGTAATTCCTTTTGGATATCACCTTGTTTTAGCTGATCTTAGTATAGGTGTTTTTTTATGGATTGCCTTTTCAAGTATTGTCCCCATTGGTCTTCTTATGTCAGGATATGGATCAAATAATAAATATTCCTTTTCAGGCGGTCTACGAGCTGCAGCTCAATCAATTAGTTATGAAATACCATTAACTCTATGTGTATTAGCAATATCTCTACGTGTGATTCGTCGGAACATGAACTTTTTCTTATCCTCTTTTATATAAAAGAGATAAGAAATGAATTTAAACTTCAATACAATAAACAATAAAATTGAAATAGAATTCAATATGAATATGAAAGAAAATAATAAAACAAAATCTTTTTTATTAAACATTTCAGTTCGATGAGTTAAACCAGATAGTTATATGAGTGAAACAAAACTGCTCCTCAATTTGCAGTAAAACAATAAAAATCTCATTCCCTAGGTACAAGAAGAAAATTGAAGTAAACATAAGTTGTTTACCCCAAGATTGAGATATTTAGATTCTTTTCTTAGTCGTCATATCTTGAAGCGGATGCAAAAGATCTACTGTATTTATTACTATACTGGGGATCAATCAAAAAGAAGTGGGCAGTTAGGAACACCAAAGTACGCAAAGGATGAGTAATGGAAATAATGTAAGGTATCAAAAAAAAGGGATTCTTACATAAAACGAATCATACTAAGGGCTTGAAGTTGGTAGAAATTATCAAGCAGTACTTCCCAACGATTCCGATCTAGAGTATGTTACTATATCGCTGATTAAATAAATGACTATCAAGAACGAATTAATCCTTTATTTTATTTCTTTAGTTTTCAAATTCAAAAAGACAAATATAATGCAAAAAAATACTAGAATTAAAAATAATAAAACGGGAATAATAAGAAAAGATTTCTTTCTTCATACTCATACATACGAAAATTCTTATTATGATTCATTAACTAATACCCAATTCTTTATTTTTATGAATATAACGAGTATTTGATTTAAGGATTAAGTTATTGCTGAACAAAGATAAATTTTGATTCTTATCATTATAAGGGATAAGATAAATTCGGAAGTGCTTTTTATTATTCTAGCAGACAGAATTTGATTGGTCGAATTGAGGGCTCTCCAATCTATAATTTATCTTTACATTGTATTTACCTAAGGTCCAAGAAGGATATCAATAATACTGAACTAGTCCTTATCTTACATTTTTTTGTGGCCATAGAGGAGCCGTATGAAGCTTAGGTTTCATGTACGGTTTTGGAATAGCGATGGAAGCAGTGATGTTATCATCGACTATAATTATCTAACAGTTCAAGTACAGTTGATATAATTGAGGCACAGTCTAAATATGGTTTTTGGGGATGGAATCTGTGGCGCCAGCCCATAGGTTTTATAGTTTTTCTAATGTCTTCTCTAGCAGAATGTGAAAGATTACCCTTTGATTTACCAGAAGCAGAAGAGGAATTAGTAGCAGGTTATCAAACCGAATATTCAGGTATAAAATATGGATTCTTTTATCTTGCTTCTTACCTAAATCTATTAGTTTCTTCATTATTTGTAACAGTTCTTTACTTAGGTGGGTGGAATTTTTCTATTCCGTACATATCTCTTACTGAATCTAATAAAATGTTTAGAGTCTTTGTAATAACAATTAGTATCTTTATTACATTAGCTAAAGCTTATTTGTTTCTGTTCATTCCTATCACAACAAGATGGACTTTACCTAGGATGAGAATGGATCAATTATTAAATCTTGGATGGAAATTTCTTTTACCTATTTCTCTAGGTAATCTATTATTAACAACTTCTTTTCAACTTGTTTCACTATAAATAAAAATAAGAAATTAAGAGAAAGCAATAATAAATATTCTATATTCATAACTTATATCAATACAAGAGAAATAAACATCAATTTTATTCTTTATTCATGGATATCTAAAATATGTTACCTATGGTTACTGGGTTCATGAATTATGGCAAACAAACAATACGAGCCGCAAGGTACATTGGACAAAGTTTCATAATTACCTTATCCCATACAAATCGTTTACCTGTAACTATTCAATATCCTTATGAAAAATCAATCACATCAGAGCGTTTTCGTGGTCGAATCCACTTTGAATTTGATAAATGTATTGCTTGTGAAGTATGTGTTCGCGTATGTCCAATAGACCTTCCCATTGTTGATTGGAAATTTGAAAAAGATATTAATAAAAAACAATTGCTTCATTATAGTATTGATTTTGGTGTTTGTATATTTTGTGGTAACTGTGTCGAGTATTGTCCAACAAACTGTTTATCGATGACTGAAGAATATGAGCTTTCCACTTATGATCGTCACGAATTAAATTATAATCAAATTTCTTTAGGTCGGTTACCAACGTCAATAATTGAAGATTCCACAATTCAAACAGTTATGGATTCAACAAATCAAATGAAAAAATAAAGAACCCTTGTTTGGTTCAAGAACGATTACCAATTACTCAGATTATTTTTTGAATAAAATAGGATTAGCCAAATCACTTGATTTTATCTATCTAATGATATTTATTTTTCATTCAATTAGTAAAGTATCATATAAAAAAGAGTTCCTTTCCCGGACCCTTAGTAAGGTCATGAAATATTTCAACTTATTTATCTTTTATTTCATAATGGATTTACCTGGACCAATACATGATATTCTTGTAATATTTCTGGGATCAGTTCTTCTATTAGGAGGTCTGGGAGTAGTATTACTTACCAATCCCATTGATTCTGCTTTTTCATTGGGATTAGTTCTTGTTTGTATATCCTTATTTTATATTTTATTGAATTCCTATTTTGTAGCTGCCGCACAATTCCTTATTTATGTGGGAGCCATAAACGTATTAATCATATTTGCTGTAATGTTCACGAAAGGTTCAGAATATTCCAATGATTCCTATTTGTGGACCTTTGGAGATAGGATCACTTCGCTGGTTTGTACAAGTATCTTTTTTTCATTAATGACTACTATCCCAGATACGTCATGGTACGGAATTTTTCGGACTACAAGATCGAATCAGATTATAGAACAGGACTTAATAAGTAACGTTCAACAAATTGGGATTCATTTATCGACAGATTTCTATCTTCCTTTTGAACTCATTTCTATAATTCTTTTAGTTTCTTTGATAGGTGCAATTACTATGGCTCGTCAATAATATAATAAGAAATAAGAACTTCCTTTTTGAAAAGGAAAAGGGATTTAATCTATTTTATTTCAATCTACTTTGAATATCTTGTTTTGTTCTGTAATTCTTCTAGTCTAGTCAACTGAATCGGTTTCATTTTTTTTTTTCATATTGAAATGAATCAAGATAGATGAGGATTTTATCAATGATGTTAGAACATGTACTTTTTATAAGTGTTTATTTATTTTCTATCGGTATCTATGGACTGATAACAAGCCGAAGCATGGTTAGAGCACTTATGTGTCTTGAGCTTATACTGAATTCGGTTAATATAAATCTTGTCACATTTTCCGATCTATTTGATAGTCGTCAATTAAAAGGAGAAATTTTCTCAATCTTTGTTATAGCTATTGCGGCTGCTGAAGCAGCTATTGGACTAGCTATTGTTTCGTCGATCCATCGTAACAGAAAATCAACTCGTATCAATCAATCGAATTTGCTGAATAATTAATGATAATTATTTTATTTTCACATAGAAATCAAAACATAAGACTTTTCTTTTAATAATCTAATAGAATTAGAATAATAAGATAATATAATGATAATTCAATCAAATCTAATATTCTCTTAATATTATTATTTTCTTATTTATTTTCTTTTTTCTCTTTTTTCATATAGATTTCTTATTTAAAGTTAATAACCTATTCTATAACTAACCTAATAACAAACGTATTCATCTGATATATAATATATCATCAGATCCTTACTTTTATTTTTATATAATAGAATCTTTCCATATGTATATGAATCTATAATATATAAATAAATAATAAATAGATTCATATACATATAGAAATCTAGTAAAATTAATATGAATTTCATCCGTAAACTCATATTTAATGGTTATTGAAATGGAAATCAAAGTATCTTGGCCCTTTCTCATAAACAGATTATAAAATTTATTGATTCTTCAAATTTTTATAAATCATTGATTCGTCTGGTGTTTACAATAGAAAATATATGATTTCTTTCATTTTTTTTTTATTTTACCAGATCGAAAATCTTTTGTGTTCAAAACTGGAATTTATAGACCCAATGTCACATTCAGTAAAGATTTATGATACATGTATAGGATGTACCCAATGTGTTCGAGCTTGTCCCACGGATGTATTGGAAATGATACCTTGGGACGGATGTAAAGCTAAGCAAATTGCTTCTGCGCCAAGAACTGAGGATTGTGTAGGTTGTAAAAGATGTGAATCCGCTTGTCCAACGGATTTTTTGAGTGTCCGTGTTTATTTATGGCATGAAACAACTCGCAGCATGGGTCTTTCTTATTAATATGTGACAAAAAACTCCACTTGAATCATTTGATTCCTCTTTACCGACAAAACCCCGTGCTCGGGAAAAGAATAAGAGATTCTTTTCCCGAGCACGGGGTTTTCTGGTCTAATTTTATCTTGTCTTTATAACGAGTTATTTTCCTTGGTTAACAATACTTATTGTTTTGCCCATATTTGCGGGTTCTTCAATTGTCTTTTTCCCTCATAGGGGAAATAAGGTATATAGGTGGTATACTCTATGTATATGTATCCTAGAGCTCCTTCTAATGACCTATGTATTTTGTTATAATTTCCGGTTGGACGATCCATTAATACAATTGAAGGAGGATTATAAATGGATCAATCTTTTTGATTTTCACTGGAGACTGGGAGCCGATGGACTTTCTATAGGACCCATTTTACTGACAGGATTTATCACTACTTTAGCTACTTTAGCAGCTTGGCCAGTTACTCGAAATCCGCGATTTTTCTATTTCTTGATGTTAGCAATGTATAGTGGCCAAATAGGATCATTTTCTTCTCGAGACCTTTTACTTTTTTTCATAATGTGGGAATTAGAATTAATTCCTGTTTACTTACTTTTATCCATGTGGGGAGGAAAAAAACGCCTATACTCGGCTACAAAGTTTATTTTGTGCACTGCCGGAGGTTCCATTTTTCTCTTAATAGGAGTTCTAGGTATGGGTTTATATGGTTCCAATGAACCAACTTTAGATTTAGAAAAATTAGCTAATCAATCGTATCCTGCAGCATTGGAAATAATACTCTATTTTGGTTTTCTTATTGCTTATGCTGTCAAATCGCCGATGATACCCCTACATACATGGTTACCAGATACCCACGGAGAAGCGCATTACAGTACATGTATGCTTTTAGCTGGAATATTATTAAAGATGGGAGCATATGGATTGATTCGGATCAATATGGAATTATTAGCTCACGCTCATTCGAGATTATCTCCCTGGTTGGTGATAGTAGGAATAATACAAATCATTTATGCAGCTTCAACTTCTCTCGGTCAACGCAATTTAAAAAAACGTATTGCCTATTCTTCCGTATCTCACATGGGTTTCCTAATTATAGGAATTGGTTCTATAACTGGCATCGGGCTTAATGGAGCCATTTTACAAATACTCTCTCATGGATTGATTGGTGCTGCACTTTTTTTCTTAGCAGGAACGAGTTGTGATAGAATACGTTTTGTTTATCTCGAAGAGATGGGGGGGGTATCTATCTCAATGCCAAAAATCTTTACCATGTTTAGTAGTTTCTCAATGGCTTCTCTTGCATTGCCAGGAATGAGTGGTTTTGTTGCAGAATTTTTAGTCTTTTTTGGAATAATTACCAGCCCAAAATATCTTTTCATGCCAAAAATGTTAATTATTTTTGTAATGGCGATTGGAATTATATTAACTCCTATTTTTTTATTATCTATGTTACGTCAGATTTTCTATGGATACAAGCTATTCAATATTCCAAACTCGAAATTTTTTGATTCTGGACCACGAGAACTATTTGTTTCGATCTGTCTATTTCTACCTGTAATAGGAATTGGTATTTATCCTGATTTTGTTCTCCCGTTATCGATTGACAAGGTACAAGTTCTATTATCTAATTATTTTTATAGATACTAAATTATTTTTTTAGATTCAATAATAAATTTCATTTATTGTAAAGAAAGTCTTAGAATTATTTGACTTTCTTAATTTCAGGATTCTTATTTGTACAATGAAAAAAGGGAAAGGTGAATTATAATTGTAATGAGATACATCTAAATTTTTTGAGAACCTTTTCAATAAAGGAATTATTGAAAAGGTTCTCAAAAACTCGCACAAATTTTCATTTTGTATCAAACGATTTTTTTATGTATTCTTCGTAAAGTTTATTAGATATTCATTGGAATGAACCATAACTATGGAACCCGATTCCTAATAGATTGATTCCAAAATAGCATATCCAAATTAGGATAAATCCTATAGAAGCTACAAATGCCGAATCGGTGCCTTGATCTTGCAATTTTTGATTTGTTCTAGTATGTAAATAAATTGCAAATATGGTCCAAGTAATAAATGCCCAAGTTTCTTTAGGGTCCCAATTCCAATAAGAACCCCATGCTTCATTAGCCCATACTGCTCCAGAAAGAATGCCTATGGTTAAAAAGGTAAATCCTAAACTAATGGCACGATAACTCCAATAATCCAAACGCTGAATTAATTGATATTTGTAAAAATTTTGAAATGAGAGGGAATAAGTCATTTTTAATACACTTTCTTTTTCGTTCAAATATTCCATATAACCAAAGAAAAAAGACTTCCTTAAACTGAAAAGATTCTTGTTTTTCAAACAAGAATCAATTTTTTTTTGAAATGTAATCACTATAAGAGCAACTGATAATAACGATCCGCATAAAAGAGCTGCATAGCTCAATAGCATCATACTGACATGCATCATTAACCATTGAGATTGTAGAGCAGGTACTAATATTGCGGGTTGATGCATGTCAGTTGAAAGACCTGACGTGGCGAAACCTTGGGTAAAAATGGCACTCGGTGCAGTTATTGCGCTTAAATCATTTTTATGATTCCCAAGATACGGAATCATATGAATAATGGATAAACTCCATGAAAGGAAGATTAATGATTCGTATAAATTACTTAAGGGAAAATGTCCCGAAGAAATCCAACGAATAACTAAAAACCCTGTTATAGATAAAAAAGTAGCTATCATCCCTTTTTCTGACGAATTACGTAATCTTTTGATTTCGTAGACTAATAAGTTCATCAAATGAATCATAATCACAATTGAGATGATCGAAAAGGAAATATGAGTTAATATATGTTCTAAGGTTGCAAATATCATAAAGAAGAGTCCCTTTTAAATAATTGAAATTGTGGAGGGGATTAAATAGAATCTATTGTGTATATATTAAAATAATATTAATTATTATTAATGCCGCCACTCGGACTCGAACCGAGATGCTCTAGCACTGCTTCCTAAGAGCAGCGTGTCTACCAATTTCACCATGGCGGCTTACTTTAAATAATAATAGATAATTCATATTGAATTGTCTATATTCAATATAGTTTAGGAAACAATGAAAAAAGATGCACTTCCATTTATATTGAAATGTTCAATACTAAATAATACTTAATGAGTATCTTCTTCAGTTTTAATAAGAAATTTTTATGTACTATAAACCTAGCTCTTTTTTATCCAGAAGAGTCATAACTCAATATTTGAGTTCTCAATCGGGGTATAAACTTATTAAGTTTTTTTTTTTATAATTATTTTGAGACCCAACATTTTAGTATTAAAGTATAATAAGTATAATGAAATATTCAGATTCTTCCTTGTCTATCGTAATTGTGCTTTTCTATTTTGAAAAGCACAATTCATAGGAAAGAAAAAACCATCTCACGAATTCAATATCAATCAATAAAAATTTCAATAAATAAAAGAAAATAAAAAATACTGAGTACTTTGAATCAAGTATACAGAAAGATTCTTATTTTTCATATTACCTAGCTCTAACTAATATGGAGAAGTCAAATACAAATACAATTTAGTAAAATTGAATCATTTGTCTTATAATTCAAAAATGTAAATTTGGAAGTTCTTTGAAACATGTCAATTAAGATTTTTCCAAGACTTTCTTTTGTCGCACAAAAAAACTTTTTGACTGTCCGGTGGAAACAGATTTAGCTAAAGAAAAAGCTTTTACTGCCTCTAAAGATCCTTTTTTTTTCCAAAGATTTCTACGAATATGCTTTTTTGACATAGAAGTGCGTTTTTTTGGAACTGCCATTCAGACTCCTTTTTTTCGTTGTATGTGAAAGACATATATTTTTCAAAAAAAAAATTCCTCTTTATTAGTTATTATCTATACTTACTACTTTATTCCAAAAATTTCAAAATTCCCTCAATAATATCATAAAATACAAATAGAACAAATCAAAAAAAAAGAGGAAAATTAAAATATTCTAAAACGATTTTAATTTCATAGAAAAGAAATATTTCTTTTCTATATTAATTCTGATATTTGCATAATGTACTAATTACATACGCATTTTATATTTATTGTTTTAGAAATGAATATATACAAAATATAAAAAAAGTAATGTAATTTTAATTTTTAATATATATTAATATATAATATAGATAATATTAGAATCATATATACAATATAGCAAATATTCATATTTGCTATTCAGAATAGTACTAAAAAATATTTATCTAATATACTAAAATATACTAAAATAAAATAGTAAAGTAAAAAGTAATAAAATAAATAGTAAATAGTATAGACTATTATATACTAATAATAATAGATATAATCTATACTATATAGAATAGTATTCTACTATTCTAATATAAGAATAGAGTAATCTATAAAAGTATAAAAGAAAAAATTAGATCTAAATATTATACAATAAAAAAAAAGAGATAAAGAAATCTGTAACTGAACTTTAGTATAAACAGATTTTATATTTATTTAAAATATTTGATAAAACAAAAATTTATAATTACAATATTTGTATTTTTGTATTTGATCTCTTCCCTATCTTTTTGTTTTTTCTTATTGTTTTTCTCTTTCTTTTCGAAAAGAAAGAGAAAAACAATAAGGATTGGTGAATCGGAAACAATTAGAAGAAAAAAGAACAATTTGTTTTCTTATGGAATATACATATAAATATGCATGGCTAATACCCCTTTTTTCGCTTCCAGTTACTATGTCAATAGGATTTGGACTTCTACTTATTCCGACAGCAACAAAAGATCTTCGTCGTATGTGGGCTTTATTCAGTGTTTTACTACTAAGTATAGCTATGTGGTTTTCGGCCAATCTGTCTATTAATCAAATAAATGGAAGTTTGACATATCAATATCTATGGTCTTGGACCATCAATAATGATTTTTTATTAGAGTTCGGATACTTAATCGATCCACTTACTTCTATTATGTCAATACTAATTACTACTGTTGGAATCTTGGTTTTTATTTATAGTGACAATTATATGTCTCACGACCAAGGATATTTGAGATTTTTTGCTCATATGAGTTTTTTCAATGCTTCAATGTTGGGATTAGTTACTAGTTCCAATTTGATACAAATTTATATTTTTTGGGAACTAGTGGGAATGTGTTCATATTTCTTGATAGGCTTTTGGTTCACACGACCCGTTGCAGCAAGTGCTTGTCAAAAAGCTTTTGTAACTAATCGTATAGGAGATTTTGGTTTATTATTAGGAACCTTAGGGTTTTATTGGATAACTGGTAGTTTTGAATTTCGGGATTTGTTCCAAATAGTGAATACCTTGATTCATAATAATGGGGTCAATTCTTTATTTGCTACTTTATTTGCCTTTTTATTATTTGTCGGTGCACTTGCTAAATCCGCACAATTCCCCCTTCACGTATGGTTACCTGATGCCATGGAAGGCCCCACTCCTATTTCGGCTCTTATACACGCTGCTACTATGGTAGCAGCAGGAATTTTTCTTGTAGCTCGGCTTCTTCCTCTTTTCATAGTTATACCTTACATAATGAATCTCATTTGTTTAGTAGGTATAATAACAGTACTTTTAGGAGCTACTTTAGCTCTTGCCCAAAGAGACATTAAAAGAAGTTTAGCTTATTCTACAATGTCTCAATTGGGTTATATTATGTTAGCTCTAGGTATAGGTTCTTATCGAGCTGCTTTATTTCATTTGATAACCCACGCCTATTCTAAAGCTTTATTATTTTTGGGATCCGGATCCATTATTCATTCAATGGAACCTATTGTTGGATATTCACCAGATAAAAGTCAGAATATGGTTCTTATGGGAGGTTTAACAAAATATGTTCCAATTACAAAAACTACTTTTTTTTTAGGTACACTTTCTCTTTGTGGTATTCCGCCTCTTGCTTGTTTTTGGTCCAAAGATGAAATTATTCACGATAGTTGGTTGTACTCACCAATTTTCGCACTAATAGCTTGGTTCACAACAGGATTAACCGCATTTTATATGTTTAGGATTTACTTACTTACCTTTGATGGGTGTTTGCGCATTCATTTTCAAGATTATAGTAGTTTTTTTAGTACAAAAAATAACTCGTTTTATTCAATATCTTTATGGGGAAAAAGGACATTTAAGAAAGTCAATAGGAATTTCTTTTTTTCAAAAATGAATAATAATAAGATTTGTTTTTTTTCAAAAGACATATCTCAAATTGACAATAATGTAAGAAGTAAAATACTAGACTTTAGTACTTACTTTAAAAATAGGTACACTTATATGTATCCTCACGAATCGAGCAATACTATGTTATTTCCTCTCCTTGTATTAGTACTCTTAACTTTGTTCATTGGATCAATAGGAATTTCTTTTAACGGAAGAGTAAGATATTGGGATATATTATCAAAATGGTTGACTCCATCGACAACCTTTTTTCATCATAAATTGAATTATTCTGAGGATTGGTATGGATTTTTATCAAACGCTCTTTTTTCAGTAAGTATAGCTCTTTTCGGACTATTTATAGCATCTCTTTTTTATGGATCTATTTATTCATCTTTCAAAAACTTATATTTAATTAACTTCTTTTTAAAAAGAGGTCCTAAGAGAATTATTCTGGACAAAATAAAAGGTG